GTTAGTATCATGAATGCAATTCATTTGTTTACTTATTCTATCCAATTTCAATGAAGGAATTTTCAAGTTGAACCGACCCATTTTCAAAATATCAACTGGATGAATAAAAATATTGAAAAAGTCTTTCATTTGTCTATCATTATAGACAATATGGCCCATCTTATCTATGGAATTCGAACTTGAACTCTATTTACGATTTTTTATTTATATCTCATTAGCCCCTATTTCATATTTGAATTTTCATTTTAGCATATCAATGCAATGGATTTTTACGTTCGGCCTATTCCCCCTTTTTTATATCTATACCCCCTTTTTTTTCGTGGACGAATTCCGCATATTTTCACATAGAGGATTTACATATACAACATATATTACTGTCAAGAGTGAATTTCTTATTTCTAGTTCTATGAAATAAACAAAAAAAGAAGGGATTCGGAATTTCATCCGGTTAGGATCGCTCTAAACCAGCCCATTATGTATATGATTTAGCATGCCAACTATTAAACAACTTATTAGAAAGGCAAGACAGCCAATCAGAAATGTCACGAAATCCCCTGCTCTTCGGGGATGTCCTCAACGTCGAGGAACATGTACTAGGGTGTATGTGCGACTCGTTCCGATCATGAGCTGAGAGAAAAGTAAACCCTTTTTCAGTATCAATGATCAGTACCAGTGAATAGGGTTCTTCTCTTCACTATCTAAAAAAGATGGATTTACCATCTCTTACGGTGTATCAAATTTATGGTTTCCATTGGTGCAAATCCAATCACTTCAATTTGTAATTTAAGATGAGAAAAAAGTATCCATTGGTAGCAAATGATTATCCATTAAGCGGTTCAAATCCTATTTGAAAAAGAAAAAAAATTATGCTTCCAAGAACGGACTAAGAAGGTCAGCTACCTAACTCATTTTCATAATTAAATACCGTTACTGTATAAGATAGGTCTCTGATTATGAAAGATCTATTACTGGACATAGGGGGTAGAGCCAAAAAGTGTGAATTGTACAAGTTACCCATAGCATTCATTGATTAAATGAAGTAAGGAGCTCCGGTGTATAGAGAGGGCCTCACCGTTTAAGAAGTAATCATAGAGACGATGGAACCCACTAGTTAGCCATTTCTATTTACTACTTTTTGAGTGATTAGGCTTTTTTTTATACCTAATATTGAATTATTTCAAGGCAAAATAAAATGCCTAGAACTAGAAAAAAAGGAAAAAAATCGTGGTCGGGACGGTTATAGTAGCAAAAGCCATTGGAATTTTGATTTTATACATTGGAAGAATCCGTTTTGTTATTAATAGAATAGACTAGTAAAGGGCAAAAGAATAACTGAAAGAAAGAATGAGTTATTCATCAAAGTTTCTTTTCTTCAATGACCAGAATTAAACGGGGATATATAGCTCGGAGACGTCGAACAAAAATGCGTTTCTTTGTATTAGGTTTTCGAGGGTCTCATTCAAAACTTACTCAAACTATTATTCAACAAAGAATAAAAGCTTTGTTTTCGGCGCATCGGGATAGAGGTAGGAAAAAAAGAGATTTTCGTCGTTTGTGGATCACTCGAATAAATGCAGCAATTCGCGGGAGGTTGCTATCCTATAGGTATAGTACACTAATACACAATCTGTACCGGAAGCAGTTGCTTCTTAATCGTAAAATACTTGCACAAATAGCTATATTAAATAGGAATTGTCTTTATACGATTTCCAATGCGATTTTTTAATTAAAAAAAAAAGAAAAAGAATAAGTAGATCGGAAGGAATCCACCGGAATACTTTTAATGGAGTTTCCTCAAGAATAAACTCGGAGAGGGTAGAATAGAAATTAGTACGAAAAAAAAATGATGATAAGGTCATCAAAACAAAAAGAGCAAAGACAAGACGCTCAAAAAAAAAAGATTGATTTTCCTTTCCCGACTCGATTCTTTCTTTTATTTTTATTTATTTCTTATTCTTACGACACTACAATTGAATTTCATTTTGTTTGATTATCGGATTTTTCGAATAAAACATCAACCTACGTTTGAGTTCGGATTTGAATTTTGATTCAATTGAAAATTGAAGGATAAGCCCATTTCAATTTGATTTAGTTCTAGTTCTAAGCCTTCTAGTTCTAGCGGTCGATTTCCTTCTTTCAAATCGTTTCGCATACTTATTATTACGAATTGCATACTTATTAGTACGAAAGGGTAACAAAGATAAAATACGAGCCCTTTTTATAGCAATAGTAATTAATCGTTGTTGTTTTAAAGTCAATCTATTTACTCGCCTAGATAATATTTTTCCTTGTTCACTAATAAATCGACTAATTAAACTTATGTTTCTATAATGAATTCGATCCCCCGATTGGATCGGGGGCAAACGCCTACGAAAAGATCGCTTGGATTTATTCATGATACGAAAAGATCGCTTGGATTTATTCATGATTTGTTTATTCCTTATCTCTCAAAATAAAAATCCTATCCTTATCTATATTTCTAAAATTCTAAAATATTATTTAGTCCTATTTAGATCGTACCGAATTATGGAATTTATAGGATTTGCTTTGTTTATTATTTTAAATTTATGTATATGTAATAATTATATAGAAATAATGTAATAATGAAAATGAATTCAAATAAAAAAAAGAATAATATATTCTATGTACTAATAGTTATATGTAATATAACTAATTCTATACCTAAAGTAAGTCATATTTTCATATTCCTTGGGAGAGTGGTGACATATGACATATAGGCAGCACTCGATTTGATCTATTTCTTTATCTCCCCGTGAGTTGTATGTTCGTAACAATAGGGACAGAATTTCTTCAATTCCAATCGACTAGGCGTATTGTGTCGATTTTTTTGAGTGATATATCTGGAAATGCCCGTTGATTCCTTATTAACACCGTTTCGAACACAACTGGTACATTCCAAAATAATCGTTACTCGGACATCTTTACTCTTAGCCATGAACCCCCCTTTGGTTTTAATCTACCCCACCCTATCTCGTTGATTTTCCGGTCAAAAACGAATAAGAAAAAAATAGAAGTTGCTAACTAAAAATCAAATTATGAATGATGATTTTGTTGTAATCAATTGAAATCAATATTCATAATATAGTAAATAATAAGTAATACAATGATTTCTAATTTTATTTAGAATCAAAATTTAGAATAGAATCACAGTGGAGTATTTCATTGACACATTTTGTAGAATATTTTGTAGAATACTTGTTTTGTTGCCTTAGCCGCATTTCTGTTTTCGTTCGACTAGTCATTTAATTGGAGCCCGAACCCAAGTTTCGGTGCGGGTGAATCTACTATTTTTTCCCCCTACCCTCCCTTATTTGATCTAATTCTAAAAAACGAAAAAAAAATGGGGGGATAGTCACAGATATTTGATTGTATCTCTAATCTCCTTCACCCCGTCCCACGGCAATAAAGAACTAGAATGAAAAAAAAGGAAATGTCAACGCATCCGGGAATAAACGATTGATCTCTATCAATAAACCCGCTAAAGAACCAAACCATAGAGTACTTAGTACTGGTGCTACAGAAAGATATGTTTTTAGATCTCGCATTTTAAATCCCCCTTCTTTATTGTATTACAATATGGTACTAGATATATAATCAGATGAATATTTAGTTAAGGACCACTTCCATTTGTCTATTTGTATGCGGAATCCCTAATTCAAATTAAAATGTACAATGATTCGATAGATAAGATTTTCCTTTTCTTAAAACAGAAAAATATGTAACTTTCCACCCAAGAATTTCCACGAAAAATATTTCTTTCTTAATAAATTTATTATAAGATCCTTATATGATATGAGACAAAAAGGGGGAATGGCAAGATAAACTGATATTGTATCAATAGAGGAACTAAAAGTGTGGAAAACAAGACAGGGATTCTCTATAATGACACTGTAGACCAATTGAAAGGGATGTAGCGCAGCTTGGTAGCGCGTTTGTTTTGGGTACAAAATGTCACGGGTTCAAATCCTGTCATCCCTACCTATTACTTCTCCTCCGAGCAGTAACGAAGGAGCAATTTTAGATCGATTCAAATTGAGCATACAGAATCTTTAATACTATTATATATCATATATAATAGTATAGGTGTGCAAGATATCTTGTGGTTTTATATAAAATAAAAAAAAAGGAATCCTCCCCCTTCCATTACAGTCTTATCTTATTGTGATAAGAAAGCGCTCTTAGTTCAGTTCGGTAGAACGTGGGTCTCCAAAACCCAATGTCGTAGGTTCAAATCCTACAGAGCGTGATTCTGTTCTTGTTAGGTAGAAAATTACACCGAACTCAAATTGAAATAAAAAAATGCAACAGCAATCTGACTCGACCTCCCATAGATTCAATTCAATTAAATGAATTAATAAAGAGGGGGGTCAGTCAAAAAAAAAAGAAAGAGATGTTAATTAATCAAAAGTCCAACTGATCGCCACGTCTATATTGTAAATATGCAGTTACAAATAATCCAGCCAAAGTAATGGGAATTAGACCTAAGACGATTCCAAATAGAAAAACTTCAATCATTTTCAATTTTTTTTTTATTTTGAAAGGGAAAAAGGGAGGTAATATCTATCCATAAATATTAATCTGTATTACCCATGAATCTCAATGACAGATAATTGGTAATTAGCGCAGTAAAGAACTATAGAATCTATGTATATAGTAAATAACGATTTGTTTTTGTGAATTGTTCGTTCATTCAAATTCAATTCATTTTCAAATAAGTCGTATCTTACTCAAACCAATAAATAGAGCTGAGGTTATAGTTAAAGCCACTAGTAAAAAACCGAAATAACTAGTTATCGTAGGCATGAAGGGACTAAATGAAATATGTTCTTTTTATACATATGTTTAGAAAGCACTTTCCTAAATTTTCATTTTTGAAAGAGATAGGGATAAGCAAAAATACCACCAATTGAAGGAATAAGTTCAATTGAAAATTTTCGATTCAGCAATCATTATAGACAGTATTCACAAAACAAAAAACA